TTAAATTCATTATGTGAGGGATGACTATGAAAAGAGGAATAAGCCGAGCTACAATAAAAATGCCCGCGGCTACCATAGTAGCCGCATGTATAAGAGCCGAAATAGGAGTAGGCCCCTCCATGGCATCCGGTAACCATACATGAAGGGGAAATTGTGCAGATTTAGCAACCGCACCGGCAAATAATAGAACGGCACATAAAGTAACAAATAAAAAATTGACTTCATTATTATTATTAGAAATCAAGTTATTGAGTATTTTGAATAAATCTCGAAATTCGAAACTCCCTGTTATCCAATAAAAACCTAAAATTCCTAATAATAAACCAAAATCTCCAACACGATTAGTTACAAATGCTTTTTGGCAAGCATTTGCAGCAACAGGCCGTGTGAACCAAAACCCTATTAATAGATATGAACATATTCCTACCAACTCCCAAAAAATATAAATTTGTATCAAATTAGAACTAGTAACTAATCCTAACATAGAAGTACTGAAAAAACTCATATAAGCGAAAAATCTCAAATATCCTTGATCATAAGACATATAATTATCACTATAAATAAGAACCATAATTCCAATAGTAGTTATTAATATTGACATAATAGAAGTAAGTGGGTCGATCAAGTAACCGAACTCTAAAGAAAAATCATTATTGATGATCCAAGACCATACATAGTGATATATATAACTGCCATTTATTTGCTGAATAGACAGATTGATCGAAAAAATCATGACTATACTTAACAAAAAAACACTTTGAAAAGCCCACATACGGCGAAGACTCTTTGTTGCCGACGGAAAAAGAAGAAGTCCCACCCCTATTAACATAGGAACTGGAAGTGGAAGGAAGGGTATTATCCACGCATATTGATATGTCTGTTCCATAAAAAAGTTTTTTTATTCTTAATTGATTGTTTCCGATTTACCGGATCCTACCCCCCTTCAATTTCAAAACAATCAAAACAAAAGGGGGTCAATAAAAAAAATCAAGAGATGTACTAACTTAAAGTTATTTTTCGAATTTTATATATTATTCTGGGTCTTTACAAAATACTTTAAATATTAAAATAAAGAAGTTACAATTGGGCAAATGATATGATCAACTTGCTCATAAAAAACGAATTTAGTTATTAACTAAGATTTTTCTTAAAATTTAAAATAACGATAACAAAAATACAAAATTTAATTATAATATATTTAATTATAATTAGATGACTTTATATTCATAAAGTTCATAAAGTAAGGATAAAAAATTACACTAAAAAGAGTAATTTATTATGATATGAATCGATATGAATCATAGGATTAACTAAGGTAAAAATTTTGTACTAATCTCGCTTTTTAGTCAGTTTGTTCCAAATCATTAACTAGTATCATTATGAAATTGATTCATTATTTTTCGTATCAATAAAAAACATTTATAGGAAACGCTATAATATATTTTAGATAAAAAATTTTTATATTTATTTTTATCTAAAAAAGGGGGGGGGGTAAAATCAAATTAATAAAAAAAATAACTAAGATTTCTTTTAACAAACCGTGTATCTTTTAACAGATTAATTACTTTAAATTACTAATTTGATTACTAGTTTGATTCGAATTTTAAAATAGTCTTTACTCAAGTTTTACCAATTAATATAAAAAAATTCGGTGTATTTTATTCTGTATAAATGAAATATAAAAATAATTTAAATATATAAAAATAAATGAATGAAATGTATAAAAAAATGGACAGACCTCAAAAAGGAAGGTCTTTTTAGATTATTTGTCTCACCAAATTAAATTTCTATAGTACAACAGCGGATTCTATAGATCTCGATGTGAATCATAAAGAACAACAAATAAAGATACGAATCAATAAAACGAGTCGTTCTTACGAATATTATATGTAATATATACTTTTTGTTGAAAAAAATTAAATTATATTTTTCTAGTAAAATTTTGTATTATATTTTGTATTATATATAGAATCGCTAGATAATGAATAGATTCGTTTTGACCAATAGATGTCTTTCACATCCAACTATAACAATGAGTAACCTCTTAATTTTTAAATGGCAGTTCCAAAAAAACGTATTTCTATATCAAAAAAGCGTATTCGTAAAAATATTTGGAAAGGGAAGGGATATTTGGCAGCCTTAAAAGCGTTGTCATTAGGTAAATCTCTTTCTACCGGAAACTCAAAAAGTTTTTTTGTGCGACAAAAAAATAAGTCATAAAATAAAACATTGTAATAATCTTAAGGCCCATTTCATTGTTAATTTCCTATTAACAAACCTCTTGTTTGTGGCTAATCAATATGAACTAGAACTCGCTTCTAGGATATGTATAATAATAATTATAATAAGATGTATAAGATGTATAATTTATAATAAGAATTCTTCGATTTAGGAGTTAATAAATTATAAAAAGCTTTTGAAAAAAGAATAATAAAGACAAGATACAAAGCTTGAGCCTTTTTTTAGTATATTTTCTTGTTTTGGGGTGGGGAGTCTTTTT